TTATCTTCGAATTCTAAATAGAAATGAATGGAATAATTAGTTCTAGCTATTATACTATAAAATAAATAATTAAGAATGAATAAATTCAATTTGAATTTTAATTTTTTTAGGTATAAAATAAATAATTAAGAATGAATAAATTCAATTTGAATTTTAATTTTTTTAGGTAGCTTATTATGGTTATATAGGATAGTCTAATAAAAGGATAAGAATAAAAATGAAACGAAAGAAAAAAGAAAAGATGCAACCCATAGAAATGAAATCCAGATCATAATGAGAGGCTCCTTTCTTTTGTTTTCATTCATAAAGTCGGAAGCTAAGACGAAAAAAAAAGAATCGACCCTTCGAGTATTCCACCAAATTGCCCGAGAAAACTGAGAGTAAGAGGGGCATATATATGTTATGGAATATCCATCTATATTGAATTGCGAATACAGAAATGATAAAATATTTTCTGATTGGTTTTCTGATTGGGCCAAATAAATACGGGTCTCCGATAGAGACGAAAGAAGATAAACAAACAAGAAATAAAGTAACTTCGATATAAGAATCAGTATCTATATCTACTAAATTCAAGGTTTCGCATAAAAAGAAAGAAAATAAATAAATGAAAGAAAGGGGAAAGGAAGGGCATCCTAATGAGATCCTAAAATAAATAAATGAAAGAAAGGGGAAAGGAAGGGCATCCTAATGAGATCCTAATCTCAAGACACAAACAAAGGAAGGGGATATGGCGAAATTGGTAGACGCTACGGACTTAATTGGATTGAGCCTTGGTATGGAAACCTACTAAGTGATAACTTTCAAATTCAGAGAAACCCTGGAATAAAAAATGGGCAATCCTGAGCCAAATCCTATTATTTTACGAAAATAAACAAAGGTTCAGCAAGCGAGAATAATAAAAAAGGGATAGGTGCAGAGACTCAATGGAAGCTATTCTAACAAATGGGGTTGACTGTTGGTAAAGGAATCCTTATATCGAAACTCCAGAAAGGAAAGGATGCAAGATATACCTATATAAAATAAATAGGTATACTAATGAAGAACTATTTCAAAAAAGACGACCTGAACCCGTATTTTTTTTTTATTTATATGCAAAATCAATTTAATTTATATGCAAAATCAATTTAATTTATATGAAAAATAAAAAGAATCGATTCCAAGGTGAAGAAAGAATCAAATAGAATATTCATTAATCAAATCATTCACTCCATAGTCTGATAAATCTTTTGAAAAACTGATTAATCGGACGAGAATAAAGATAGAGTCCCGTTCTACATGTCAATATCAATACCGACAACAATGAAATTTATAGTAAGAGGAAAATCCGTCGACTTTAAAAATCGTGAGGGTTCAAGTCCCTCTATCCCCAACCCCCAAAAGACCGTTTGCTATCTATTTATTTTATCCTACCCTTTTTGTTAGTAGAAAAAAGTTCCTTATGTTTCTCATTCATCCTATTCTTTTCCATTTTACAAGCATATCCTAGCAGAATTTTATTCTCTTATCACAAGTCTTGTGATATATTGTGATATATATGATATACGTACAAATCAACACTCTTGAGCAAAGAATACCTATTTGAATGATTCATAATCCACAATCCACATGATTACTCATATGGAAACTTACAAAGTCTTCCTTTTGAAGATCCAAGAAATTCCCGTTCGAGACTTTTAATTTAATACTTTGTAGTTTTTTGTTTTCATTTTTAATTGACATAGACCCGAGTCATCTAGTATTATGAGGATAATGCGTCGGTAATGGTCGGGATAGCTCAGTTGGTAGAGCAGAGGACTGAAAATCCTCGTGTCACCAGTTCAAATCTGGTTCCTGGCATATGATTAATTTGTATGAGTATCTACTCTACAAATTAATTGATATGGATCGACATAATACATACTTATCTAGTTAGGTATCTGGAAGTAAACCCTCTCTTTATCTTTATTTTTATTTTTTTTTTTCTATTTTGTATTTATTTTCTATTTTTTAGATGAGTAAAGAGTATTTTAATGTAGTAAAAGAAAAAATTTGATTATCTTTCTTCTTCTTTTTTATTTGTTCACGCTGTGGCTCCTCACATTAAAAAAGAGTGTTAATACTTCATACATATTAAAAGATTAAAATATTTAATTAAAAGATTAAAAAAGTTGGTTGAAAAGCCCAACCAAAAGTCTGGTCTAGAGGAGTTCAAGGATAGAAATAACCAAGACTCATCTCAGCTACAGTACAAATAGAATCCGATCCCCTTTCATTTATTTCTTTGTATTCTCTTTCATATTCCATTTCTTCATTCCCTTCTATGTGACTCTCTAGAGTTCATCTAAGTGATGTGCGCGATACAAAGTTCACGGTACAGAACCCTTGTTGTTCATCCTATTGTCTCGGCTCGTCCGAAATAAAATAGAAAAGTCTCTTCAAAAATCGAGAATCTCAATGATGTATTGTCTTTTATTTCTTTTTATTAATTTATTAACCTATCCATAAGAATACGAATGAA